TGAGTCGGATACTTCCTTCATATGAAGCGGATTCCCCGGTGTCTGCGTATGCGTCTGTCGATACGTCTTCGGATTCGGCATCTGAAAGAGTTTAAGTTGAACAGGCGCACTCACTGAAGGAAGCCTTCCGACCCGGAATAGGCCTATTCCGCTGGTTCGGATTGGGAAAGAGCGGCCGTAGACTCTGGTTCTTAGGTAGGATGCCTACCTATGCTATGTATGATTCATCGGATTATTCTTATGCTAATTCAGTGGGTGATTCTACTTATTCGGCGTCTGAAACAATGTACTCGAATGCTTACTTATCTATTCCCATCCACCACCCAACTCGGTCGGGATTTGAGAAACTACTCAGTCAGCCCGGTTTATAGACCTTACAACCAGGAAAGAAAGTTCCTGCTACTGGAAAACAACTCCCTCCGCCCTTGTTCGGGTTCTATACCAGACAAGACCCCTTGCCGTCGGACTTGCCTTTTCTTTTAGTCATCGACTACTTCTGTATATTTGAAAGAATCTTATTCTTCAGGCTTCAAAATTCACCGCCCTCCCTTGAATATAAATGGACGTCTTTTCTTTTTTAGTGGTGGCATCTTCCTCATTTGAAACAGTTGATTCATATGCTTTTGTCTCAGCGAATGAAACAGCATATTTAGATGCGGGGCGGAAGACTACTTGGCTTTAGCAGCGTATGATTTGGCCTCTACGGATGCAGAGAAATCGGAATTCCGAAAGGAATGAAACGGAGCCAGACATGTATAGAAGGGTGGGTTAAAGACCTATAGGAACGCCAGGGACAGATAGGAGAATGACCAGTTCGCTAAGTGTGAAATAAGAGGCTATGAAGCGTAGCATTATTCCAGGTCAGCTTCTCCATTCTTCTTTCCAACCAGGCTCGCCTCAATTCAGGTATAGGGTACCTTTCGGACCCTAACACCACAAACCTTCTTTGTTTGTTATACGATATGATATGCTTTGGCCGAGATGTCCGAGAGGTGCCAGGGGCTTTGTCTTGTATTCTCTCTCATAGTCCATTCTTTCAAGAATGAATACGCCCCCTCAATAGAAGGCCTGTCGACTTGGCTTCCATTAGCGTGTACTGGATACGAAATCTTTCTTCGAGTGGCTCAGTGACCTTCCCAATCCAATCATCAGTTCTATCTGCTCCAAGCGGTTATTTCTCTTTTTTGAGACCCGATCGATGGAGTTCTATTCTGCTCATTCCTCTGATCCAAGAGTAGAAGACTATGCCGTGGCCTCTCTGAACGCTTTCTCTTTCTAGACTCCTTCAGTTCCTTGACACTGGCATTTCGGCCTAACGTCAAGAGTTGCTCGATCTTTGGTTAGAAAATCTCCCTTACCTTCCGCTCTAACCGAACCACCCGCCGCCCGCCCAGCTCCAGAATCATCTTATTCCCTACCCGATCCAACAACAGCCCCTCCTGCGCCAACCGAGCTAACAGCCCGATAATCCAACTTTCTTTTTTTACCCACCGTATTGTTTTTAACTTTCCCGAGTTCCTCCTCTGGCTCATCATCTCTACCAGCGTCTATATGCCTTTTTTGACTCACATCTGCTCTCTGCATTCCTCCTTTCCGGCTAATCGCGAAAAGGAGCTGCCTTGTTAAGGAGTCAAGCGCTACTATGGCTTCCAAATCCCGTCCCAACTCTTGCCAAAGGCTGCGGTGTGGCATGCTCAACAAAAGCATTCAAAAGCAATCACACTTTCAGAATGAGAATCTGAAATCCGAAATCTCAAACGAAAAAAGCGCCATACTTTAGAAGGAGATTTCTCGGTCTAATCTTTTCGATCAGTCTCATGCTATCGGAAGTTTCGGTGGAGGTAGAGACACAAACTCTGCCAACAGTGGAGTGGAAGTTGTAGTGAATCATTCTGGCCCGACAGGGATCCATCAACCTAATAACCCAAAAGTAGCAGAAGTGGGTCACTCAATTGACAATCAGGATTCATGGGCGTGTCTTTCTAGTTTATTGATTCGGGCTCAGACTAAATTGAGAAAAGATCTTGTCCCCGCCCCCTTCTTATAGTATGTAAGTACTACTGCGCCCCTATTTGAGTAAAGGCCCTTTTCTAGTGAATTCTTTCGTGCTAGGGCGCTCATCCGTTGCTTCTTGGATTCACTTACCGAATTTGAGTGGCTCCATGTCACAGCCATATGACTTGTCACAACTCAACACTCCTTCAATTGGAACTTCTCCTTACACCGGAGAGAGAGAAGGTGCTTTAGCCCACCACATGGAGGGTGGTACATACCAACAACCTGGTTTAGCAACTAGAATAGGAATGACGGGCCAAACAACTTCATGAGCTCTGACTTTGCTTCTGTTGGTGATAGTGATGGTGCGGGGTCGGAGGATGGATACTAGTACTGGGACTGATTCCGATGCGAGAAATGTTCCTACCAGCGCTGTCTCCTCGTCCATACCTATAGTCTCTCTATCTCTTAAAGCTCCGGGGAATCTTCTATTGGAAATGGATGTGGATACGCGCGTGCGCCCATACCTGTAGGGATACTGGCTATATAATCGGAGGGGTGCTACCTCGCCTACGTTACTTATTCCATTGCGGGATCCACTTTCCGGGCGAAGGTTCCACTGTTGGATAAACAACTCGGCAAAGTGGCTCAACAATAAGTTGTGCCTGGCATCAACTGAATATGGATCTTCGATAAAGGGCTATGGACCTGGACCCTCCTACAGGAAGATGAAGTACGTAGTCCTACCCACCCCAAGTGACCAAGCTCTCCTCCTTGTGCAAGGCCCCTTAGGGCCTTTGACTTGCGATTGAATGAGTTGGTTTGCTAATTGGTAGCCTTTCTGCTTTCGGACAAGTAGTTAAAAGTAGTAAATCAATCCTTTCGGAAGTCAGGTTCATGTTGACGTGCCTTTGGACTTTCAGACAAGACTAAAAAAGCAAAACAAAAGCGTCGTTGCCCTTCCTCAACCGTTAAGGAAGATCGGAACAGGCTAAACAGGAGCATTGGAGAGGGCTCAACCAACATTTATATCTAATGGATCAACTCGTTGTTATATCATTCTCAGTTACGAGTGCTTATGCGCCTCTCTTTTTAAGCTAGGAAATTCCATCCGGGTCAGTGATCACTATGCCTTCTTCTGCTTTGGTCATTCAACTAATCTCGTCTGGTCGGGCAAGTAATCGAGAACTCAGGAAGAGCCTTTTGATTCTGTGGAAACTACTCTGCCCTCGTCCATCGCCCCTGTAAGCCAGCCTGCTCTCGTTCGGTCTCTCTAGTAATTAGCTCCTCTCGTCACAGGTCACTGCTATAACTTCCGACGTATAAATATACTTGATTGGTTTAAACATAAACCATTTCTTTTTAACTTTATTGCATAGCCTTTGGTTTTCCCTGTCTTGTCAGGCTCGTCTGAGTCAGCGGGTCTGATCTTAGGTCCGCTAGTCTCTCTCTCCTTCTTTCGAGCCTAGGAGAACTTGGTTGCTTTTTTATATGTCCCTTAAACCAGAGTTTTTTGCCTCGAATAAGTGGAAATACATACACCACCGCCTGTAACAGGATTGCTAGTTGGCCCCCTTTTAGCGATATCCCTTTCAAACATGAGTAGGACTTATAGTGTTGGTAAAGTCATCCTTGGCATAAGCTCTAGTTGATCCCTGTTATGGCATTCCCATATGCTTCCTAATTCCTATATGTTTCCATATTCCCTATAGTGCTATACCATTCCCTCTCTTTTCTTCCCACTCCCTCACCGGTCCCCTCTGTAAAGATCTTTTCCTGCTTAGGTTAGCTCTACTTCCTACCCTAATGAAAGATCTCTCCCCCTTAGCAACAGGTAATCATTTTCAAGCCACAAGGCCTGCCTGGTCTACGCCCATCAAAATGGAGCATTGTGTCTCGATGGAAATATCCCTTTAGGTTGAGTAAGAAGCTATATCTCCATAGGTTGATCGTCTCAACGCTCCTTTCTTTTCAGCAACAAGTCCAGCTTAAGCCCTATCATGTCAATGTAACTAGTGACCTTCAAATGCAGTAAAATGCCTTCTTTCCTGGTCTCAATTGCCCTAGCCTTCTCCCCTTTCATCGCTCTGAACTCATCAAGTGCTAGTGGCCTAGTCTGCCTGCCTGCTTAGCTTATCTCTTCTATTTCTCATTTGTAAGGCCCTTCCCGTCCCTTGAGTGAGTTAGATAGCCCATTCCTTGCTGATTGCCCAACTTCGGGTATTTTCAAGGCTCATACTACAATAAGAGTCCGAGCGACTAGGAACAGGCTTGAATACAGAAAGAGATTCGTACTCTTTGCGCTTACTTACCCATTTGCTTATTAACAAACAAAGACAGCCATGTTCGCTTACCCCTTTGCCTACCAATGATACAGGAAGGCTTAACTCAGACCCGAACCCCTATGATTGCTTCCACTTGAAAAGGCGCCCTTTGGCATCACTAATTGCGCTCCTCTATTCGTTCTCTATCATAAGTTCCAAGCTCTTCTTCCCTCTACTTAAAAAAAAAAGAGATTTTCTTTACTACGCGAATTTAGATTTCTAGAAGTGGTGTCTGTAGCCTGTTGCTGTTGATTCGGCTTTTTCTCCTTCCTATCTGTTATGTTTTTTCGAATAGTTCTAGAGGAAGGTCGGCTTATTTCCCTTTTTGCCTGAAAACTAGTTTGTACGGGCTTTATGTCTTTCTTTTTAGTTCTTCAAAGAGTTCAGTTCATAAGGGAGAGTAAAGCGAGGGAAGGATAAGAATAGATTCTCTGGTATCTCTTTCTCTTTGTAGAGATGTATGTAACTAGGGTTCTTTCTGGGCTGAGACAATCTCCTAAGCCATAAGAGAGAAGGCCTTGATTGGGAAGGAAGTAATTAGTAATCCATTCAAGAGGACCTTACCCTAGAGAAAGAAAAGGGAGGGAAAGAATTCTTCAACATAGTCACAAGAAGGTGATCTACGACCATTAGACCCCTAGAAAGAGAAACTACTAATAAGAGAGGGATATAAAAGAATGGAATGTCTTCGATCTGGCTGTTGTTCCCTGTAGGTTTATAGCACGCTAGGCTAGCTAATAATGGTATTCTATCTTTCTCTTCTTGTTGTTCCGCTCGATAGAATTGTTTAGAATCCTCTCATAGCTTCCTCTTTACCTATAAATGCATACTAGAAAACGTCGATTAGAGAGCAGGGTTGTTCTAAGATATCTAGGTAGTTAAGGGCTTTACTAAGTAGTAGATATGGGATTGAGGGGCACAAGAGTAGGGGTTTACGAAAAGAAGGCTCCGGCTTACGGGTTGTACTCTAGAGGTAATGCTATACTCCATTCTTCCTCCTGTGGGGGGCAGGCTCCACGACCTCCATTGGTTGACTGGATGCCCCTGGTCCTTCGACAGTCCCCCAGATCCCCCATGGCTCCTGCTGTATAAAAAATGCCCCCACTAAGAGTACCGGATGTATTTTTCTTGCACTTAGGTTCTTAACTAGAAAACTCATCCGCTTGTCAATTCATTCTTGGTGTAATACTCACTCGTAAATGATTGGTGTCAGAATTTTTCACTGATCAGGTGTGATCAGTCTCATCCGTGTAAGAATTAGGAATTCCTCTTCCAACTTGTCCCGGAATGGGCGTTATGGCAAAGAACAAGAAGAAAACAAAAGGAGAAATTTGTCCAATAGTCACAAATGGAGCCTCCACAGGTTGACATCCGATCCAACCTAGTAGTAAGCAATCCGCCAAAAGCAACCAAAATATTCCTTGGTGAATAGGGCGAAAACTTGAACTACGCACATACATATTTTTAAAAAAGGTAAAGCCAACAGACATATAAAAACTGGTGCTATTGCGGCTACACCTCCCGCTTTGTCAGGTATACTACGAAGAATGGCATGGATCGGTAGGAAATACCATTCCGGCACAATATGAGGCGGGGTGGACATCGGATTAGCAGGTATATAATTGTCGGGATGCCCCAAAACATTAGGAGCATAAAAAATCCAAATGGAAAAAAGATAGCAAAAGCTACCCAACCTACTAGATCCTTTACATAAAAATAAGGGTAAAAAGTAATTTTATCCATCTCTGAATGTACACCCAATGGATTATTTGATCCATATTGATGCAATGCGGCCAGATGAAGAAGACTGGCGCCTACTAAAAGAAAGGGAGTAAATGATGAAGACTAAAAAAACGATTTAAGGTGGCATTGTCCACGGAGAAACCGCCCCAAAGCCAAGTCACTATGGTATCTCCTACTACAGGTATGGCGCTAGCTAAGCTTGTAATTACTGTAGCTCCCCAAAAGCTCATCTGACCCCAAGGTAGTACGTATCCTGTAAAAGCTGTCACAATCATTAATAGGAAGATTACAACTCCGAGACACCGAACAAATTCCCTAGGACTGCTATAACTCGCATGATATAGACCACGAAAAATATGAAGGTGAACCACAATGAGAAACATACTTGCCCCATTAGCATGCATATAACGGAGCAACCAGCCCCTTCAACATCTCTCATAACGTGTTCTACGCTGTTGAAAGCTAGATCCACATGAGGTGTGTAATGCATAGCTAAAAAACGCCAGTCACTATCTGAATGGCTAAACAAAGACCAGCTAACGAACCGAACCCCCACCAATAACTAAGATTGCTCGGGGTTGGATAATCTATCAAATGTTGATTAAGTGTGGAGGATATAGGTTGTTTAAGAAGAGAGAATCGTTGGTTCCTTATAGTCATTTCTCTTTCCTATCGTGACAACTCTTGTTCCCCCACCTTTTTAGCGTTCTGGGGCCCTACTTACTATATATTAGAGAGAGAGAGAGATATCTGGAAGATTCTTCTTTCCTCTTCGGTGAAAGAGGGCGGGAGAAAGAATTCTAAAAGGAGAGAAGATTTCGTCCCCAAGCGGGACAGAGTGCGACCCCTAAGCAATTGGAGGTTCTCGCTCATCTCTTGGGGGTCCATATCATCTGAAAACTTTTCCGCATAACTAAATTGGAATAGGATGACTCAGCGTCAGGAAAATGCAGCACCCCTTGCCTTGATTGAATTTTGCTTCGCTGCGCCCTGAATCAATCAAAAAGCTTATTGATTTAATTCATCCCATTTCATTTGGGCGAGAGGGAGGCTGTGAGTCACCTGGGCTACCGATTTGTCGGTTGGTTGATTCTCGAAAGAACCTCTTGAGAAAAAAAGGCCCTCGGGTCCCGACCCACAAATGAATAGGAAGCGGGGCGAGGGTCTTTCATTAAAGGGGGAAAAGAGGGGTGGGGCTTTGTTCTGGGGGGGCCGCCTTGCGCAGCTTTAGAAAGGAGAGAATTTCAGAAAGTAACTCTCTCCAACCTTTTCTATCTATCCGGGCGAGAGAAAGTCAATATGAGCGTTGGTTTTTCCAACGAAACTAAGCACTTTTTTGTCTTTCTCATTCGGAAGGCTCAGTCCCACACTCTGACTTCAATGATGGGAACAACCTCCGCACTCCGGCGCTCTAATGAACAACAGTTCTCCGCCTTAC